AATCTACTTTTCTATCTTCATCCATGGATCTTTTACTCATACTCATTCAATTGGAAGTATTGATCCAATTCAAAAATTATGTTTCGTAATTTCATAATCCAAATTTTCAATTTTTAAGTGACCCTTGGATACAAATCACGAGAATCCATATTTTTCCTCGAATATGTCATTGAAAGGTAAAGGATTAAATCCTTTTTAAGAAATAAAGTTTTTTTTTTTTGATCGGAATATGAATCAAACCGAAAGATCCCTTAACTATTAAGGGGCTTAATAGAACGAATCACACTTTTACCACTAAACTATACCCGCTATAACTATAATAGGATTATTATATACAAATGCACTTTTTGTCGAAGAGAGGAATTAGGCGTAATAAAGATAGGATCATAAAAGAATCATGAAAATGAGAGTGTCGACGTTTTTCGCGGGGGATTTCAATTTAATGAGATTCCGGAAAGGAGGGCTCTTTTAAATAACTAAATAACAAGTTCTATCTTTTCTTTTGCTGGAGGGATTTTGATAGATATGGCTCGCTAAAACCGCTGAAATCATAACAGAAAAGTGCATTCATTATTATTATTTAAGAATCCAACCCATAGTTTCATTTTTTTATTCCCGTAAGGTCGTCAAGTAAATCAAAAAGGAAGAAGGAATAATAAGAAATGATACTTTGATTTTATATAATTTATATAATAAGAATGGAAATAGCCCCTCGTCTTTTTGTTGTTGCTTTATCTTTTTGTTGTTGCTTTAATAGCAAGCATTTTTGTTTTCAAATCAGATAAATTCTTGTAGCTAGGATTCGTTGGAACAAAAAAAGGCCCGGCTAGGTATTGACCAGGCCAGGCCGTGGGAATAAAAGGAACAAAATCAAAGCAACGGGGTCTTCTTTATTTTTCTTTCTATTTTTCTATTGGATCTTTCGAGCCCTTACCTTTATCTAAATGAAATTGCTGGTAAAAGTTGTACATATCTATATAATAAAGAAAGAGAAAGAAAGACTTTTTTCAATCCTTACTTCATCTGTAATGTAAGATAGTAATTATTATCTTTTTCAATTGGGAGAGATGGCTGAGTGGACTAAAGCGGCGGATTGCTAATCCGTTGTACGAACTATTCGTACCGAGGGTTCGAATCCCTCTCTTTCCGTTTCCATTGATGATTTATCTTTCAAATTTTGCAAACCCTTTTTTTCCGAGTTTCACGTGTGTGTGGAATAGATAAAAAAATCCTAAGAAAGAAAATCAAGCAAGGAAAATGAAAAACCCTTTTTATTCTTCACGTCCAGGATTACGTCCTGGATCATTAGATAGAAATCCAAATATGAACAGAGAAACAAAGAATATCACTACTGTGTAAACGAAAAGTTTGAGAGTAAGCATTGCACAATCTCCAAGATCATTTTTTGGAAAAAAAAACGAGAAAAGAGAATAGATCCTCCATTTTTATACTCTATATTCTAAATATTATATTCTATTTTGACACCAAGAAATGAAGTGATTTCTAGAAATAGAAAAGGATTTTCTGAAATTCAAAGTCATTTGTAATAAGAGTCCTTCATTACCAAAAATGGATTTCATACCCCCAATTAGATATTATATTGGGGGGGACCCTAATAGGGTTAGGGCCTTTCGTTGGAAAAAAGGTCAGAATAGCGAAATGGGTCGAGGTGGGTTTTGATTTCTCGAGGCTATCCCCGACTTTCCATGTTTGAATCGAAGGTTCATACTGTAAGACTTAGTTGATTTTCTTAATTAATAGAATTTTTTTCTCGAACAAATCATGAATTTTCTAGGATAGTATTAAAGATTTTATCGAAAACTTACAGCAGCTTGCCAAACAAAGGCTAAGAGAAAAAAGAACAAAGGTATGACTGGCATAACATCTACGATGGGATTCAAAAAAGCATAGGCCTCGGGCAATTTGGCGAAGAAAAGACTAGTCGAATCAAGGGAAGAATTAAGACAGATACAGATCAAACTAAAGATATTAAGCATAACAGACATTTTGTTCTTGGAGATAATTGCATTTTGGTTGAGTTATTGATATAAATAAGGAAAAATGAAGTAAGGTAGACAAAAAGCCCTTCTTTTTCTTTGAACCCACCCAATCAAAAATCCTCCAATTCTCAAAAGAGAATAGAAGAAATCATACTTTCATACAATATCTTAATTGAATTATATGTAATGATCAATAAATTCAGTTGAATTCTATATCTACACGTATCAAAATCCTAGCAAGAATCTAATCTATTCTATAAAAAGATTTTCTATAGATATTTGGACTGGAATTGACGAACACGCAACACCAATATTAGTCTTTAGTAGTGTCGAATAGAAATCTAAATGGGGCGTCGCCAAGTGGTAAGGCAACGGGTTTTGGTCCCGCTATTCGGAGGTTCGAATCCTTCCGTCCCAGAGCGTATCCATTCTATCAGAATAAAGATTCCTTTTTTAAACAACCTTCCGCTTAAAGGTATAATATTAGTCATAGAATGTGATTCTTGTTTCTTTTTAGATTTTTAATGATTCAGAGAAGAATCATATCTTTTTTTTTTTTTTCACAACAAACTGAACGGAATTGAGTGCAAATCACATTCAGATGTAACTGAATATATTTGTGATCCAGGTAAGATGGTAACATAGATCACAAGAATTTGAATTCAAAAAAAAAAAAGGTAGGGCGGGCTTTTCATCATATGCCCACTACCTTCATATTGAAGGAAGTTAGTTACCTTAGGTCCCATCTCTATTTGAATTTTCAATGATCCATTTTGAATCAAAATGCGAAGGGGCCTATTTTCCCTATCTATTTTTCCCTATCCTTTAAACTTAAATGAGGTATCCCAATTACTAATCTTAATGTTCTGCGGATCTCTGAATTCTAAATATAGAGTAAGAGGGGGTTCTTGGTACTAATTAAATTCACTCAATGGGATTACGTCTCTTAAGACTTAAGACTGGGTTAGGGTAAAATAAGAAATAGTAGCAAGGACTTAATCTGGACTTGTTTGTCTTTGTCCCTAGACAAGAGATAGTTCATATTCCGTAAAAAGAGATCTTTTTTAGATTTATGAATCATCATTCCCATTGAATTCGGGGAGTAGATGGCCGTTAATCAGCAACCGAAGATATTTATGAATTTTAATCTCTGTGTCTGTTCGAATCATATTAACAAAGAATCAAGTTACATATGTAACCGATGTATTTTCTTTGAACTTTTTAGGTATTTGGTGTTTGGCTTTAATGAATAATTGTAAATCTATCTAACAATTGAGACGGGGGGTGACTCATACATTTTATTCACTTGAATGGCAAAATTGCAGAAAGATTACTTAACCCCAGGTTAAACAAAATACGAAAATACATATAAATGAGGAAATGCTTAGCTTATATGTATGTATTGTTTGATTTCGTTGTATTTCAGTGACAGCAGTCTTTCGATTTTTGTGAAAAAGAATTGTAATTGCTTCAATGTGAAAATGGAAATATTTAACATAGAATATCCATAACAGTAACAGTTGTTCAGTCTATCTGATAGATATGAAAACCCTCTATTCGTCCATCTGATTGATAAAATCAGAATCCAAAGGACCTAACTCTTCCCTTACATTAGTCTTTTTTAGCCATATCACGAAAAAAGAAAAAAGAAATTGGATTTATTGTTCGATCTATTTATCTGCTTTAAATTATTGATGAATCAATTCGAAAAGAAAGAGAGATTTCTCTTTGATGATCAAATGTAGTCTTTACTGTCAAACTTTATTCAAATAATGATGTCGAAATAGGAAACTTTTTCAATTATAAACATTTTTAATGATTCCTTAGGAGTTGAATCTTTGATATTTGAAGAAGTTGGAGTTGGGTCAATCTAAATATAGTCCTAGCCTATCGAGTCACTTGAGGATGCAGATTCAAAAAGAATGCATTTATTCGTGTTATTTATATTAGTTATGCTATTTCTATATTTCTCTTAGATATTTCTGTTAGTTTGTTTTTTTTTAGAAAAATGTTGCATTGATACAATAAAAGATGGGGTCTTGCTAAGATTTTTCAGAAAAATCTTTACCGTCTATGTATAGAAGAAAAAAGGATAGATTACTATGTCTATGTACCGACTGAACCAATGACTATTCATGATTCCATAATTGAATCAATTCCATACGGGTTCCAAATTAGAGGAATGTTATGGTAAAACTTCGTTTGAAACGATGTGGTAGAAAGCAACGTGCGACTTGAAGGACGCGATCCGATGTGGATTCTTAGTCTTACATCCACCATTTTATATATGAATGAAAGTGCTCTTGGCTCGACATCATTTGTTCCACTATAACTCCTCTTTTTTGTTGGGTTGTAATGTAAATAAACATAGTACATGATGGAGCTCGAGTAGAAAGTATTAATTCATTTCTCGGGGGCAAGGATCTAGGGTTAATGCCAATCAATAAATTGAAACAACTTCGTAAGTAGATCTTCGATATAGAAATCGAAAGGATCCGATTTCGGCAAGTTTCCATTTTAAAAAGAAAATTTGTTGGAATTGATAAAACTCTTTTGATCCAAAGTGTATCACGCGAGAATCAACCGTTCATATGATTCTTTGGTAGAAAGAAATCACAAAAGGGGTATGTTGCTACCATTTTGAAGAGATTAATAAACACCGAAGTAATGTCTAAACCCAATGATTTAAAACAAAGAGAAAGGATCCCGAAACAAGGAAACACCGTTTCAATTGTCTTAATAACTGGATCAAAATAAAGAATCAAAATAGATTTTAAATGAGACAAACAAAAAGGGGGGTTAAAGACTACTCAATAAATGAAATTGCCTAAAGATTTTGCTTTGAGCTATAATTGAGAATTATCCAACTTGAGTTATGAGTACAAATGATTTTTTTTTAGGAGGGAAGAAGAAAAAAATGAGTGAAATCATAGTCTAATTCATTTTATGGACCTTTTTGCCATTCATTAGAATTCTATATATAGAGAAAACTTCGAATCATTTTTTCTCGAGCCGTACGAGGAGAAAACTTCCTATACGTTTCTAGGGGGGGTATTGTTTATCTACATCTATCCCAATGAGCCGTCTATCGAATCGTTGCAATTGATGTTCGATGCCGAAGAGAAGGAAGAGATCTTCGAAAAGTGGGTTTTTATGATCCGCTAAAGAATCAAACTTATTTAAACGTTCCTGCTATTCTCTATTTCCTTGAAAAAGGTGCTCAGCCTACAGGAACTGTTGAGGATATTTTAAGGAAGGCAGAAGTTTTTAAGGCCTAATCAAACGCTAATTAAGGCATTCCCTCCACTGGGAGGTTTTCGTTGGAACTCCACTAACAAGTAACAAAAAGGAATCCAACCATTCTACTTATATTGATTGAATAAATCTAAATTCGATATTTTTTTTTTTTTTCTACTTCTTACTTATTGATTCCCCCATCTAAACCCTTTTCTATCTATGTAGTGCCAATCCAACACAAGTCCTTATTTTTAGAATATTATTGAAATTGAATTTCTTTTTTTTTTTCATTGTATTCTTTTCTCAACATTTATATTGACAACAGTGTATCGAACAAATATAATTCATTGTGATAAGCAGATTTATTTATTTCCGTCCCATAGGTTTGGTTTTTATCTTACTTCATTCAAATGATGGGTTCGTTGGATTCGCTTTGATACAAGAAGTCTTTTTTGATTGAAAAAGTGGATAACATAAGAGAAGAGGTGGTCTATCCATTTTGACATTTACCTATCTTTTTTATTTTTCTTTGTATTGGAGAATTTCCTTTATTTTCATCTGATCTATTCATTTTGATGTTCCGAATCAATTCGAAAATGTCTGTTTTTTTTTTTAGATTTTTTGCTTTCTTAGTGCAATGGTTTGATTGCCTCGTATAATCATTTATTTTGATTCTGATTGTATCTATACTATACATCCTTTTCTTTTATTCTATTCCTATTCGGGTTGCTAACTCAACGGTAGAGTACTCGGCTTTTAAGTGCGACTAGGATCTTTTACACATTGGGATGAAGCGAGGGATTCGTCCATACCATCGGTAAAGTTTGGAAGACCGCGACTGATCCGGAAAGGGAATGGATGGAAAAAATAGCATGTCGTATCAACGAAGAGTTCTGAGAATATTTCATTTTTTCCGGATCGGTATAAAACCTTGTTTTAATTATTGAAACGGAGTAAAGTGAATTCAATTTCAAGTTGGGTCGAATGAATAAATGGATAGAGATAGAACCCTATGGCTTCAATTAATTATAGGGAAAGAAAAAGCAACGAGCTTCTGTTCTTAATTTGAATGATTGCCCGATCTAATTAGACGTTAAAAATATATTAGTGCCTGATACGGGAAGGGTTTCTCCCATGAGTGAATTCTTTATTTTTTTAACGAATCCTAACTATTGCCATTCCTTATTATATTATGGAATGGAGATGTGTGTGTAAAAGAAACAGTATATTGATCAAAAAATTTCCAAAATCAAAAGAGCGATTGGGTTGAAAAAATAAAGGATTTCTAACCACCTTGGTATCTTATAACGAACATAAACCGATGAAATTAAATAGAAAAACGGAGGATAGAGAATCTGTTGATAAGTTTACCTAATATCCGAGGTATCTATTCGTTTCTTATTTCTTATAAGAAAAGAATACCTTGTTTTGACTGTATCGCACTATGCATCATTTGATAACCCCCAAAATCCCCTACTTTTGGTTGAAATAGAATTTCAAATGGAAGAATTCCAAAGATATTTAGAGCTAGCTGGGTCTCAACAACACTACTTCTTATATCCACTTATCTTTCAGGAGTATATTTATGCACTTGCTCATGATCATGGTTTAAATAGAGCGCATTTGTTGGAAAATGTAGGGTATGACAATAAATCTAGTTTACTATTTGTGAAACGTTTAATTACTCGAATGTATCAAAAGAATCATTTGATTTTTTCTGTTAAGGATTCTAACCAAAATTTCTTTTTGGGGCGCAATAAGAATTTGTATTCTCAAATGATATCAGAGGGATTTGCAGTCATTGTAGAAATTCCATTTTCTCTACGATTACTATCTTCCCTAGAAAAGAAAGGGAGAGTCAAATCTCATAATTTACGATCAATTCATTCAGTATTTCCTTTTTTAGAGGACAAATTTGCACATTTAAACTATGTATTAGATATACTAATACCTTACCCAGTCCATTTGGAAATTCTGGTTCAAATTCTTCGCTACTGGGTAAAAGATGCCCCCTCTTTGCATTTATTACGATTCTTTCTCCACGAGTATCGTAATTGGACTAGTCTTATTATTCCAAAGAAAGCCGGTTCTTCTTTTTCAAGACGAAATCAAAGATTATTCTTCTTCCTATATAATTCTCATGTATGTGAATACGAATCCATCTTCGTCTTTCTCCGTAACCAATCTTCTCATTTACGATCAACATCTTCTGGAGCCCTTCTTGAACGAATATATTTCTATGAAAAAATAGAACATCTTGTAG